ATAGAAAGGAATTAATGACTTGAACTGGGTATTAACGGTCAATCTCCGGTAGAAGGTTCCGTCGGAACAATTATTTATTTCAGTCTTAAATAAAAAAAAAAAGAGAGAGAGAAAGTGTGGGGAGAAATGGCAAGAAGATATTGGAACATGAATTTTGAAGAGATGATGAAAGCAGGAGTTCATTTTGGCCATGGTACTAGGAAATGGAATCCTAGAATGGCACCTTACATCTCTGCAAAGCGTAAAGGTATTCATATTACAAATCTTACTCGAACTGCTCGTTTTTTGTCAGAAGCCTGTGATTTAGTTTTTGATGCAGCAAGTATAGGAAAACACTTCTTAATAGTTGGTACAAAAAATAAAGCAGCTGATTCAGTAGCATCGGCTGCAATAAGGGCTCGGTGTCATTATGTTAATAAAAAATGGCTCGGTGGTATGTTAACGAATTGGTCCACTACAGAAATGAGACTTCATAGGTTCAGGAACTTGAGATCGGAACAAAATACGGGGAAACTCAACTGTCTCCCGAAAAGAGATGTAGCAATGTTGAAGAGGCAATTATCTCACTTGCAAACCTATCTGGGCGGGATCAAATATATGACGAGGTTACCCGATATTGTAATCATCGTTGATCAGCAAGAAGAATATACGGCTCTTCGAGAATGTCTCACTTTGGGGATTCCAACAATTTGTTTAATCGATACAAATTGTGCCCCGGATCTCGCAGATATTCCGATTCCAGCGAACGATGACGCTATAGCTTCAATCCGATTGATTCTTAACAAATTAGTATCCGCAATTTGTGAGGGCCGTTCTAGCTATATAAGAAATGGTTGATTAATAATAGGATAAGTCAATGACTTTGGAAACTCCACAAATTGATTGAATCGGTTACTATCCCCGAGTCTCAAAAAAGAGATAAAAATCACTGGGGATATTATGGGATCACTTGGTATCCGAAATATACGATTTTAAAGTAGACGAGTTGAGAAAGAGATAAGAGATGGCTGAATCAAAATAATTCCTTTTTAAGTTCTATTTCTGTCAGAGGGCAATATGAATGTTCTACCCTGTTCCATCAACTCACTAAAGGTGTTATACGATATATCCGATGTGGAAGTAGGCCAACATTTTTATTGGCAAATAGGGGGTTTCCAAGTCCATGCCCAAGTACTTATCACTTCTTGGGTTGTAATTGCTATCTTATTAGGTTCAGCCACTATAGCTGTTCGGAATCCACAAACCATTCCAACCGACGGTCAGAATTTCTTCGAATATGTCCTTGAATTCATTCGAGACTTGAGCAAAACTCAGATTGGAGAAGAATATGGGCCTTGGGTTCCCTTTATTGGAACTATGTTCCTATTTATTTTTGTTTCTAACTGGTCAGGTGCCCTTTTACCCCGGAAAATCATACAGTTACCGCATGGAGAGTTAGCTGCACCCACGAATGATATAAATACTACTGTTGCTTTAGCTTTACCTACGTCAGTGGCATATTTCTATGCGGGTCTTACCAAAAAAGGATTGGGTTATTTCGGTAAATACATTCAACCAACTCCAATACTTTTACCAATTAACATCCTAGAAGATTTCACAAAACCCTTATCACTTAGTTTTCGACTTTTCGGGAATATATTAGCGGATGAATTAGTAGTTGTTGTTCTTGTTTCTTTAGTACCTTCGGCGGTTCCTATACCTGTCATGTTCCTTGGATTATTCACAAGCGGGATTCAGGCTCTTATTTTTGCAACTTTAGCCGCAGCTTATATAGGTGAATCCATGGAGGGTCATCATTGACTAGCTTCCGAAATGGTCTTAAAAAAAGCTTATCCCAACTCATACCGGTATATACGACCTAGAATAGGAGCAAAAAAAATGTATTAAAGAATCAAAACAAAGTAAGGGAGGTCGAGCTGGGTATATGTAAGGGCTATAAGACAATCCCTGTATATGTTTCGAAGAATGATTCTAGAATCCGATGAAGATACGGATGGTTTACATTATGAAAGAAACAATGTATATGTGATATTAGATATTCACTAGTTATATATGGACTATTCATATATATTATTTCCCATCCCACTGAAGTTAGACGGATTCCAATGCAAGCCCTTCCGTTTTGTCTGTGACTGTGGATTGAATGAATAAACAAATGAAGTCAAGCATGCATATAGAAGAGAAAGGGCGAAGAATTGAAAGAATGGAACGGTTCGGAACAAAGAAATGGAAGAACTAGAACCGTATAGATTTACAAAGACTCCACGGATAGGAACTAAAAACGAGATATCGAAGTAGTTCTGATGATTCAGTAATATTCTCATTTCAATTCAGAGTTCTTAGTTATTTTTTTTTCGGATAGATCTTAAGTAACGGACTAATTAAGTAATAATTCATTAGTTGATTGTATCATTAACCATTTCTTTTTTTTTTTGGTGCGAGGAACTTAATATGAATCCATTGATTTCTGCCGCTTCCGTTATTGCTGCTGGATTGGCTG